CGATCTAACGGTCCGGCTGAAGGGCCGCGGTATTTTGACCGTGCAAAGGTAGCATAATCATTAGTTCTTTAATTGTGATCTGGTATGAATGGCTTGACGAGACACGAGCTGTCTTAGGTTGATTGTTTTTTGAATTTGGGGTTTGAGTTAAAATACTTAGATGTTTTTATGGGACGAGAAGACCCTATAGAGTTTAACACTTTTCTTGTTGTCGTGTAATTCGTTTGTTTGATTTGTTTATAATGGGTTGTGTGTTTTGTTGGGGTGATGAGAGGGATAATTTAACTCCTCTTTTCTGTTGATATATTTATTTATGTTTTCATTGATCCATTTATTTTGATTATAAGATTAAATTACCTTAGGGATAACAGCGTTATCTTCCTTGAGAGTTCTTATTGGCGGGGAGGTTTGCGACCTCGATGTTGGATTAAGGTTAATTTTCGGTGCAGGAGCTGAAGTGATTGGGTCTGTTCGACCTTTAAAATCTTACATGATCTGAGTTCAAACCGGCGTGAGCCAGGTTGGTTTCTATCTATAATAGCGTTTTATATCTTAGTACGAGAGGACCGGGTATTTGGAATAATTTTGTTTATATGATTTTTATTAATGTGGTTAGCTATTTTGGCAGATAAGTGCATTGGATTTAGAATCTATTAATGTAAGGTTTTTATTTTACAAGTAGTATATGTTTGACCTTTTTTTTCTTGTTATTATTTTTTTGTTGTTAATGGTCTTTGTTATAGTTGGTGTTGCATTTCTTACTTTGTTGGAGCGCAGGGTTTTAGGTTATGTTCATATTCGTAAGGGCCCCAATAAAGTTGGGTTTGTTGGTATTCTTCAGCCTTTTAGAGATGCAATTAAATTGTTTACTAGGGAGCAGTATTTTCCTTTGGTTTCTAATTATTTGGTTTATTATTTTTCTCCTATTTTTGGTTTTTTTCTCTCTTTACTTGTTTGGCTATTAGTTCCTTATTTAAGTGGGTTTATTTCTTTTGATTTGGGTTTGTTGTTTTTTTTGGCTTGTACTAGACTTGGTGTTTATACTGTTATGATTGCTGGGTGATCTTCAAATTCTGGCTATTCTTTGCTGGGTGGCCTTCGTGCTTTAGCTCAGACAATTTCTTATGAGGTAAGATTGGCTTTTATTTTACTTTCTTTTGTTATTCTTATTTGTAGTTATAATTTGGCTTACTTTTATTTTTTTCAGGTTTATTTGTGAATGATTTTTTTTTCCGTTCCCTTGTCGTTTATTTGATTTATTTCTTGTTTGGCTGAGACTAATCGTACGCCTTTTGATTTTGCTGAGGGCGAATCTGAGCTTGTTTCTGGTTTTAATGTTGAATATGGTGGGGGAGGTTTTGCATTAATTTTTTTGGCTGAGTATGCGAGTATTCTTTTTATGAGATTATTATTCTGTATTATTTTTTTGGGTAGTGACCTTTATTCTTTCTTTTTTTACGTTAAACTTACTTTTGTCTCTTTTTTATTTATTTGAGTTCGTGGTACTTTACCACGATTCCGTTATGATAAGTTGATGTATTTGGCTTGGAGGAGATTCTTGCCTCTTTCATTGAATTATCTTTTGTTTTTTGTTGGTGTTAAGTGTTTTATTTTTTCTTTGTTGTAGTGTATTAATTTAGGTATATAAGTTAATAGAAGATTTGAACTTCTTTCATAATGTTTTCAAGACATTAGGCTTGTTCTAGTAGCTTTTTAACTTTAGTTTGTTATATTATCTCATAGTTTTGTTGTTATTGGGTTTAGTATGTAATATGCGAAGTACATTGTTGTTAGGATTTGTCCTGTTAAGATGTACGGGTCTTCTACTGGTCGTGCCCCGATTCATGTTAGTAGGATTACGGTATTGGTTATTGTTCAGAATATGATTTGGTTGATTGGGTAGAATTGTGTTCCTCGGAACTTTGATTTGTTTGTTGGTAAGATGAATAGGATTGCAATTGATATTGCTAGGGCGATTACTCCCCCTAACTTGTTAGGGATTGATCGTAGGATTGCGTATGCGAATAGGAAGTATCATTCTGGTTGAATATGCACTGGTGTTACTAGTGGGTTGGCGGGCGTGAAGTTGTCTGGGTCTCTCAGGATGTATGGTTCTTTTAGGGTTAGCGCTGTTAGTATTATGATGGCGATTGCGAATCCTACGATGTCTTTTACTGTGAAGTAGGGGTGGAATGGGATCTTATCAGTATTTTTGTTTAATCCTAGCGGATTATTTGATCCTGTTTGGTGTAGGAATAATAGGTGGATCAATACCATGGCTGCGATTACAAATGGTAGTAGGAAGTGTAGAGCGAAAAATCGTGTGAGTGTGGCATTATCTACTGCAAAACCTCCTCATACTCATTGGACTACTTCATTTCCTACGTATGGGATTGCTGATAGTAAATTTGTAATTACTGTTGCACCTCAGAATGATATTTGTCCTCAAGGTAGTACATATCCCATGAATGCTGTTGCTATGGTTAGGAAAAGGATTACTACCCCCACGGATCAGGTGTGTGTAAAATTAAATGATCCGTAGTATATATTTCGTCCAGTGTGTAGGTAAATGCAAATGAAGAATAGTGAGGCCCCGTTTGCGTGTAAGGTTCGTAATAGTCATCCGTGATTTACGTCTCGGCAAATGTGTCTTACTCTGCTAAATGCGGTGTCGATGTTTGGACAATAGTGTATTGCTAGGAATAACCCTGTTATAATTTGTGCTACTAGGCATAGTCCTATTAGTGATCCAAAGTTTCATCATCCACTAATTGTTGACGGTGTTGGTAGGTCTACTAAGGCGTTGTTTGCGATTTTGAATAGTGGGTGCTTGTTTCGTATGGGTTTATTCATTATCTTGTGTGTCGTAGTGGTCCCCTTGATACGTTGATGATGTTTACGACTACAATTAGTGTTAGTAGTATATATAATACTAGCAGCGTAGTTATGGTTCCTATTGTTTCGTTGTATATAACAGTTGTTGTGGTTGTGATTTCGTTTTCTATTATGGTTTCGTATATTTTTATTTCTTTGTTGTTGATTGTGTCTGGTATGATAAGTGTTATGGCGGGTATTAGTATTAACATGAATACTATTATTTTGTTTGATGGTGAGAATATTTCGTTTGATGCTAGTCTTGTTATATACATAAATAGTACTAATATGCCTCCAATTATAATCATGAATAGAATATATGAAAATCAAAATCTTCTGCATATTGTTCCGCTGATGATGCATACTATTGTTGTTTGTACTAATAGCATCAGTCCTATGGCCATAGGATGTTTTATTTGGGTGAATAGCATTCTCGTCACTGTTCTTATGGATATAAGTATTTTTGTTATGTCAGGGGGTATTTTATTTAAAATGTTAGTTTTGGGGATTAATGAAATGGTATTTACACCTTTCCTCTGAAGTTTTAAAAGGTTATTCCTTATGTTTGGTTTACAAGACCAATATTTTTGTTAAATTATTAAAACTTATTAATGTCAATGTGAATGTATTTTTTTGTTATTTATTTTTGTGGGATTTGGGCTTTTTCTTCTAGTCGTAAGCACTTGTTGATTACTTTGCTTAGATTAGAGTTTGTTGTTTTGGTTCTTTATTTTTCTGTTTGTTATTATTTGTGTAATTTTAATTATAGCTTGTTTTTCGTTGTTTATTTTTTGGTTTTTTCTGTTTGCGAGGGTTCTTTGGGTTTATCTATTTTGGTTTCTATGATTCGTAGTCATGGTAATGATTATTTTCGTTCTTATAATGTTCTTCAATGTTAAGGTTTCTTTGTTTTTTGGTTTTTTTGACCCCTCTGTGTGTTTTTTCTGAGCTTTGGTGATTGATTTGTTCTTTATTATTTTTTATTTCTTTTGTTTATTTGTTTTCTTTTCCTTATTTTTTTTGTTGAAGTGCTTTGGGTTATATTTTTGGTTGTGATTTGATTTCTTATGGTCTTGTTTTTCTTAGATTATGGATTTGTGTTCTTATGATTTTAGCTAGAGAGTCTATTTTGCGTTTGAATTATTTTTCTGGTTTTTTTCTTTTTGTTGTTATTATTTTAACTATTATGTTGTATTGTACTTTTAGAAGTGTTGGTTTACTTTCTTTTTACGTTTTTTTTGAGAGTAGTTTGATTCCTACCTTGTTTTTGATTTTGGGTTGAGGGTATCAACCTGAGCGGGTTCAGGCTGGGATTTATTTGTTGTTTTATACATTGTTGGCTTCTCTTCCTTTATTGGTTGGTATTTTATTTATTTATAGGTCTTTGGGGTCTCTATGTTTATTTATGTTGTGTGGTAGAGGGCAATTGGTTGGTGGTTTATTTTATGTTTGTATAATTTTTGCCTTTTTGGTTAGGATGCCTATATTTATGGTTCATTTGTGGCTTCCTAGGGCCCACGTTGAGGCTCCTGTTTCTGGTTCTATGATTTTGGCTGGTGTTTTGTTGAAGTTAGGCGGGTATGGTCTTCTTCGTGTTTTTCCAGTGTTGTTTAAATTTGGGTTTAAGTTTGGTATTATTTGAATTTCTTTAAGTTTGGTTGGTGGTCTTTTTGTTAGTTTGTTTTGTATGCGGCAGACTGATTTAAAGTCATTAATTGCCTATTCTTCTGTTGCACATATGAGTATGGTAATTGGTGGTATTATGACATTGGGTTATTGAGGGGTTTGTAGATCTTTTGCTCTGATAGTAGCTCATGGTTTGTGTTCTTCTGGTCTTTTTTGTCTTTCTAATATTACTTATGAGCGGTTTGGTAGACGGAGTCTTTTGGTTAATAAGGGTTTAATTAATTTAATACCTAGAATGGCTATATGATGGTTTTTGTTGAGAGCTTGTAATATAGCTGCCCCACCCTCTCTTAATCTCCTTGGGGAAATTGGATTGTTGACTAGTTTAGTTTCTTGGTCTTGATGTCTCATGTTTGTTTTAATTTTTTTATCTTTTTTTAGTGCTGCTTATACTCTTTACCTTTATTCTTATAGTCAACATGGGCTTATTTATTCTGGTTTATATTCTTGTTCTTTAGGATATGTTCGTGAATTTTTGTTGTTGTTTTTACATTGATTTCCATTGAATTTAATTATTTTGAGGGTGGATATCACTGTTTTTTGGGTTTAGGGAGTGTATTATTATTTATCTAAATAGTTTAAGTTGAAAATGTTGGTTTGTGGTGCCGATGATATATTTTGTATTTTAGATTTATGTCTATTTGTTTCGTTAGATTTATTTTTTTGTTTTTTTTGGGTTGGTTTTGTTGTTTTTTTGGTGCTTATTTTATTATGAATGATCTGGTTTATTTTATTGATTGGAATATTATTACGTTAAATGGTAGATCAATTGTTATGACCTTCTTGTTTGATTGAATATCTCTGTTGTTTATGGGATTTGTTTTTATTATTTCTTCTTTGGTTATTCTTTATAGAGAAGATTATATGTTTGGTGATTTAAATATTGTTCGTTTTATTTTATTGGTTTTAATATTTGTTGTTTCTATGATGTTTTTAATTATTAGTCCTAATGTAATTAGTATTTTATTAGGTTGGGATGGACTAGGTTTGGTTTCTTATTTGTTGGTAATTTATTACCAGAATGTGCGTTCTTATGGGGCTGGGATGCTGACTGTTTTATCTAACCGAATTGGTGATGTTGCTTTATTAATGGTTATTGCCTGAATAATTAATTTTGGTAGTTGGAGATTTATTTATTATCTTGATTTTATATTTGGTTCTATTGAGATAGAGTTGATTTCTTTTCTTGTTGTTTTAGCGGCAATGACTAAGAGTGCTCAAATTCCCTTTTCTTCTTGGTTGCCGGCAGCTATGGCTGCCCCTACCCCTGTTTCTGCTTTGGTACATTCTTCTACTTTGGTTACTGCTGGTGTTTATTTGTTGATTCGTTTTAGTCCTTCTTTTAGATATTGATTGAATATGTTGTTGTTATTAATTTCTGGATTGACTATGTTTATGGCTGGTTTGGGGGCTAATTTTGAGTTCGACTTAAGGAGGATTATTGCTTTATCTACTTTGAGACAATTGGGACTTATGATTATAACTATTTCTATTGGTCTTTCTGGCTTAGCCTTTTTCCACTTGTTAACTCATGCTTTGTTTAAGGCCTTATTGTTTATGTGTGCAGGGGGCGTTATTCATTCTATAGGGGATTCTCAGGATATTCGTTTTATAGGTGGCCTATCTGTTTATATGCCTTTTACTTCTTCAAGTTTGATAGTTTCTAATTTTGCTCTTTGTGGTATGCCATTTTTGGCAGGGTTTTATTCTAGGGATTTTATTTTGGAAATGTTTTCTATGAGATACATTAATGTGTTTGGATTTTTATTGTTGTTTGTATCTACGGGCTTAACTGTTTGTTATTCCTTTCGTTTATTTTACTTTGTTATATGTGGTGATTTTAATTTCGTTCCTACTTATTGTATAACCGAAACCAGATATAATATAGTTTTTGGTATAATAGGTTTATTGTCTATATCTGTTTTTGGTGGCGGGTCTCTTATGTGAATAATTTGTCCTACTCCTTCTGTGATTTGTTTGCCTTATTATTTAAGGTTTCTTACGTTGTTTGTGTTATTTTTGGGTGGTTGATTTGGCTATGAGATGGCTGGGTTTGCTTTTAGTGATAAATTGTTTTCTGTGCGTTTATACGGTTCTTCTTCATTTGCTGGTTCTATATGGTTTATGCCTTTTTTTTCTACTTATGGTGTTTCTTTTTCTCCTTTGGATGTTGGCTATAATGCAACAAGGGTTTTTGATTCTGGTTGAATAGAATATTTTGGTGGCCAGGGTTTATATTGGATTCTTTTTAATCTAGGCAGGGTTAATCAATGGTTTCAATATAATAATTTAAAGGTGTTTTTGGGGTTTTTTGTTATGTGAGTTGTTATTCTATTATTTATTGTTGTTTATTACTTAAATAGCTTATGATTTAGAGCGCGACACTGAAGATGTCGATGAGGTATTAATTATCTTTAGGTATATTATTTATAAAAGGTTTTCTTTGTCTTTACAGTGAAAGTGTAATGTTTATATCTAAACTATATAAATTAGAAGTGTAAACGGATTTTAACCGCTATAGTGATAAGTTAGCAGCATTCACTTTTTCTATCACTTCTTTAACTGGAATTTTGAATTCAATTTTATTATTAACAATAATATACCTCTTATTTGGTTTCAGTTAAGTTGTAAAGCGAGGATAAAAGTTTATCTAAGATCAGGTCGAAACTGATTGCAATGTTTGCTTCTCGCTTGTGTTGAAGGGGGTGAGGCTAACTACTAATTTAGGTAGTACTTTTTGAATGCAACTCAAATGTTATTATTAACTATAGTCCCCTAGTTTCTTCATTCAAGTGATCCTTGATTTCATTCGTGGTATAATCCAATAATTAGGATCAGTAGGAATAGAGATCTGATGATTATCCATGCTTTAATATTTGATGTTATTATAGTGACTGGTATTGGTAGTAATAGTGCAATTTCTACGTCAAAGATTATGAAGATTACAGCGATTAGGAAGAATCGTGATGAAAATGGTAGGCGGGCTGAGTTTTTTGGATCGAACCCGCACTCAAACGGTGATCTTTTTTCTCGGTCTTCGTTAATTTTTTTTGAGATTAGTGTTGCTAATACTATAATGGCTGATGATAATAGGATGGTTATTATTGCTGATGTTATAATTGTTATTATTATTTATCTTGTTTTCACAAATTTCTTGATTGGAAGTCAAGTATACTTTCTTGTATTAGATAAATATAATTTTATCTTCCTCATCAGTAGATTGAAATATATAGGAATAGTCAAACTACGTCTACAAAGTGTCAGTATCATGCTGCTGCTTCAAATCCGAAGTGATGATTTGATGAGAAGTGTAGTGTTGTATGTCGTAGTAAACATGTTGTTAGGAATGTTGTTCCGATAATTACATGAAGTCCGTGGAATCCTGTCGCTACAAAAAATGTTGATCCGTAGGCGGAGTCTGCGATTGTGAATGGTGCTTCAATGTATTCATAGGCTTGTAGTGCGGTAAAATATAGTCCTAGTAATACGGTGAAGAATAATCCTTGTGTTGCTTGCGTGGCATTATTTTCTAATAGTCCGTGATGTGCTCATGTTACAGTAACTCCTGAGGCAAGGAGGATTGCTGTGTTTAGTAAAGGAACTTGTATAGGGTTGAATGGTTGAATTCCTGTGGGTGGTCATGTTGATCCTAGTTCAATTGTTGGTGATAGTCTTGTGTGGAAGAAGGCTCAGAAGAAGGATACAAAGAATAGGACTTCTGATACAATAAATAGGATTATTCCTCACCGTAAACCCCTTGTTACTATCTTTGTATGGAGTCCTTGGTAGGTTCCTTCTCGGGTCACATCTCGTCATCATTGGATTATTGTTAGTACAGTAATGATTGCTCCGATTCCTAATAATCTATCGTCATATTGGTGGAATCATTTGATTAGTCCTATTAGGGTAACTATGGCTCCGATAGCTCCTGTTAGTGGTCAAGGTCTCTTATTTACTATGTGGAAAGGATGATTTTCGTGTATTGACATTATTAATTGACTTCTCTAGAATATAAGGTTCTTAGGATTGCAAATACGTATGATTGAATTACTGCTACTGCTGATTCTAGGATTAATAGGAGGATTTGTGCGGTAATTAGTACAGTTAGTATTGTGTGGCTTATTGATGGTCCGTTGTTGCCTAATAGTGTTAATAATAAGTGTCCTGCAATTATGTTAGCAGTAAGTCGTACTGCTAGTGTTCCTGGTCGGATTAGGTTACTGATTGTTTCAATAATAACTATGAATGGTATTAATATGGTTGGTGTGCCTTGGGGTACTAGGTGCTCGAATATGTGATTGGTGTTTTTGATTCATCCGAATAATATAAATCTTAATCATAAGGGTAGTGCTAGGGTTAGCGTAAGTGTTAAGTGGCTTGTACTGGTAAAAATGTATGGAAATAATCCTAGGAAGTTATTCGTTAGGATTATTAGGAATAGTGATGTTAAGATGAATGAATTTCCCTTGTTTTCATTTCCCTTTCTCAGGATCGTTTTTATTTCTTGGTGAAGTTTATTTATTAGTAATCTTACTATTATACTATTTCGGGATGGGATTAGTCAAATTCTTGTTGGAATCAGTAAAAGTCCAATAGCCGTTCTTGTTCAATTTAGAGATATATTATTAATTTCTGTTGTTGGATCAAAAATTGAGAATAGATTACTTATCATTTTCAGTTTGTTTTGTTGATAAGAATTGTTTTCTTTGTTTTTCTTCTTTTATTTGGTGATTGGGCGAAGTAGTTTATGATGTTAAATATCAGGAATGTTGCTAGGAATACAAAGTATAGTATTGTTCATTCTATGGGTATTATTTGAGGTATAAAAGGATATCATTTTGATTATTTCAGTTTGACATTCTGATGTTATGTAATTAACTAATCCTTTGTCATCAGAGATATTTGCTAGGCTATCATGAACTGGTTTAAGAGACCATTACTTGCTTTCAGTCATCTGATGATTCTCTTATCTTTGATACTCAGTTAATAAATTGGTTTGTTGATACTCTCTCAATTACGATTGGTATGAATCTATGATTTGCCCCGCAGATCTCTGAACATTGTCCGTATAAAAGGCCAGGCCGGTTGATTGAAAATCTTACTTGGTTTAGTCGGCCCGGTGTGGCGTCTGTTTTAACACCAAGGCTTGGTACTGTTCATGAATGCAGGACATCTGCTGCTGTTACGATTAATCGGATTGGTGAATTTATTGGAAGTACAATTCGGTTATCTGTATCTAGTAGTCGAAATGTATTGGTTTGTTGATCTTCTTGTTGTACTATGTATGAGTCGAATTCAAGTTTTGTGAAATCTGAATATTCATAGCTTCAATATCATTGATGTCCAACTGCTTTTAGTGTTATTACTGGGTTGTGGATTTCGTCTATTAAGTATAGAAGGCGTAGAGATGGGATTGCGATGAACACTAGGATAATTGCGGGCGCAATTGTTCAAACAGTTTCGATTATTTGTCCTTCTAGAATAAATCGTCTGGTTTGTTTATTTTGGATAATTCTAATTATTGTGTAAAATACTGTTGTGATAATTATTAATATAATTATTAATGCGTGATCATGGAAGTAGATTAGTTGTTCTATCACGGGTGATGCTCTATCTTGCAGTGTTAAATTTAATCATGTTGTCATTTTTCTAATGAAAGTTTAAAAACTTTATTTGTGGAGCTTAAATCCACCGCACTTATCTGCCACGTTAGATTATGTTAGTTAGTTATGGAGATAGTTGGTAGTTCTGAATATCTGTGTTCTGCTGGTGGGAAGTTTTGTAATCATTCTACCGAGTTTCTTGTGTGGGTGGGGAATAGGATTAGCCGGCTTGATGTAATTCTTTCTCACATGATGAATAGGAACATTATTACACTTACAAATGAAATTGTTGATCCTATTGATGAAATGATATTTCAAGTGGTGTAGGCATCTGGGTAGTCTGAATATCGTCGGGGTATTCCGGCTAGCCCTAGAAAGTGTTGTGGGAAGAATGTTAAGTTTACTCCTACGAATATAACAGCGAATTGAGCCCTTAATCATTTGGGGTTTATAGTGAGCCCAGTGAATAATGGGAATCATTGTACAAATCCACCTATGATTGCAAATACTGCTCCTATTGATAATACGTAGTGGAAGTGGGCTACTACATAATAAGTGTCATGTAGTATAATATCGATTGATGAGTTTGCTAGTACAACTCCGGTAAGGCCGCCTATTGTGAATAGGAATACAAACCCTAGTGCTCATAGGCAAGCTGCTCTATATGTTATTCGGGTTCCGTATATTGTTGCAAGTCATCTGAAAATCTTAATTCCGGTTGGTACTGCAATGATTATTGTTGCTGATGTAAAGTATGCTCGTGTGTCAACATCTATTCCTACTGTAAATATGTGGTGTGCTCACACTACAAATCCCAATAATCCAATGGCTAATATGGCAAAGATTATTCCTAGGTTTCCAAATGCTTCCTTCTTTCCTCTTTCATGACAAATGATGTGGGAAATTATACCAAATCCTGGTAAAATGAGAATATATACTTCTGGGTGTCCGAAAAATCAAAACAAGTGTTGATAGAGAATTGGGTCTCCACCCCCTGCCGGATCGAAGAATGATGTATTCAAGTTACGGTCTGTTAGAAGTATTGTGATTGCTCCTGCTAGGACTGGTAGAGATAGGAGGAGTAGAAGGGCAGTGATGGCAATTGATCATACAAATAGGGGGATTCGTTCGGGTTTCATTCTTTTTGGCTTTATGTTGATTGTTGTTGTAATAAAGTTTACTGCTCCTAGGATTGATGATACTCCTGCAAGGTGAAGGGAGAAGATGGCCAGATCTACAGATGCTCCGGCGTGAGCAATTCCTCTTGCAAGGGGGGGATAAACAGTTCACCCTGTTCCTACACCGCTTTCTACTGTTCTACTAGTGAGTAGTAGGGTTAATGATGGTGGGAGCAATCAAAAGCTTATGTTGTTTATTCGTGGGAATGCTATGTCTGGCGCTCCTAGCATTAGTGGTACCAATCAGTTTCCGAATCCACCAATTATAATTGGCATTACTATGAAGAAAATTATAACGAAGGCGTGGGCTGTAACAATTACGTTATAGATTTGATCGTCTCCGATTAAAGATCCTGGTTGCCCCAGCTCTGTTCGGATAAGTATTCTTAAGGAAGTTCCAACCATACCTGATCAGGCTCCGAATACGAAATATAGTGTTCCAATGTCCTTGTGATTAGTTGAGAAAAATCATCGGGTGAAGATTAGTGGGATGGCTGAGAACAATAAGTAGGCGATAGGCTGTAAATCTATTTAGGAGCATTTACGTTGCTTTTCCACTATTACTAAAGCCTTGTATTCATTTTGTGATAATAGAATGCAATTCTGTAGGGGTGAGTTTAAGAACTTACCAAGGCCTAAAGGAACTCCTTTATTTATAGCTTTGAAGGTTATTAGTTTATGTTTTAACTTAAGGCCTTCTGTTTAATTAATATTGGTGATGATGGTGCAGGCTACTATTCCTGTTAATGAGATTGATGATAGGACTAGGGCTCAAAGGTTTTTGGTTGATTTATTTTTGTGTGATTTTAAATTTCACTTAGGTTCTATATTTAGGATTATAAATCTTGAGTAGGAGATTTTTAAATAGTAGTATAAGGTGATTAGGGATGTCACTACTACAACTACCGCCAGTGGGGCCATGTTGTTTGTGACCATGGCTTGAATAATAATTCACTTCGGTAGGAATCCAAGGAATGGTGGGAGTCCGCCTAGTGATAGTAGTGATGTAAATATTATGAATTTCATTAGGGTGGCTTCCCTATTTGTTATTAAGGTTTGATTGATGAATGATGACCCAGACAGTTTGATAGCTGACACCACTGTTAGTGCAAGAGTTGAATAAATCATGAAGTATATTATTCATAATCTTTCGCTTGTGGTTAGTGCAATTAATATTCACCCAGTGTGATTAATAGATGAATAAGTTAAAATCTTTCGTATCGAAGTTTGATTTAATCCTCCAATTGAACCTACAATTGTAGATATTAGGATGATTCTAAGTATGAATGCATTAATTTCAATCAGGTATGATATCAATATTAATGGGGCAGCTTTTTGCACTGTTATTAATAGTGCACAGTTTTCTCATCTTAATCCCTCTATTACTCCCGGAAATCATCAGTGAAAGGGTGCGGCTCCACTTTTTAATAGGAGAGGGGTACAAATGATTATTGGCGTATATGGGTTTCCTTCAAATGAAAATAAATCTTCTGTTAGCGTCTTTATTACCACTATGAATAGAAGTGTCGCTGAGGCGAGCACTTGTACGATGAAGTATTTCAATGAGGCTTCTGTGTTATATATGTTTTTGACATTGGACATTAGGGGGATAAACGATATTAGATTGATCTCTAAACCTATTCATGCTCCAAGTCATGAATTAGAGGACACAGATACTAATATACCTCCTACTAAGGTGATTAGTAGGAGGATTTTTGTTGAGTTACTGGGCATTAGAGAAGAGAGTGTTAAACTCTATATATGGGGTATGAACCCATTAGCTTGATTTAGCTTACTTTTCTATGTTGAGATTTGTTTTGATTACATCTTGGTGTATGGTGCACGGTGGCTTTTGATGCTTGCTGGTGATAGTTTGATTCTGTTAGATGTAATGAAGGTAGTTTTATTACTACATTTTTTATCCTATCACGATAATCCTTTAATCAGGCTCGTCATT